AGAAAAATTCCCAATTCTCCTTTTGGGGTTTCGACTCTTACATAAAGTTCTTGCTGTGATAATTCAAAAGTCGGAGAAGGTTTCTTACTAATGAATCGATAATCAAAATCATTCCATTCGGGATCCCTTACTCTATCAAAGCGTCGGATTTCTAAATTCTCATAGGGCCCCCCTGGAATTCCTTCTAGAGCCTGTTGAATAATTTTTATAGATTCTGTCATTTCGCTGATTCGTACTAAATAACGAGCTAACGAATCCCCTTCTTTTTGCCATTGTACTTCCCAATCAAATTCGTCGTAACACTCATAATGATCAACTTTACGAAGATCCCATTGTATTCCGGAAGCTCGTAGCATTGGTCCTGATAAACCCCAATTTATTGCTTCTTCTCCGCCAATAATGCCTACTCCTTCAACTCGTTCTAAAAAAATAGGATTCTGTGTAATAAGCTTTTGATATTCAGCAACCCCTGTTAAAAAATAATCGCAAAAATCTAAACATTTATCTATCCATCCATGAGGTAGATCAGCAGCTACTCCTCCGAGACGAAAATAATTATGCATCATTCGCATACCGGTGGCAGCTTCGAATAGGTCATATATCAATTCTCGTTCTCGAAAAATATAGAAGAAGGGGGTCTGTGCCCCAATATCTGCCATAAAAGGGCCAAGCCATAACAAATGCGAAGCTATACGACTCAACTCCAACATAATGACTCTGATGTAGCTCGCCCTTTTAGGTACTTGAATATTGCCTAACTGCTCTGGTGCATTTACAGTTATTGCTTCTGTGAACATAGTAGCTAAATAATCCCAACGTGTTACATAAGGCAAATATTGTATAATTGTTCGGTTTTCTGCAATTTTTTCCATTCCTCTGTGTAAATAACCCAATATTGGTTCGCAGTCAATAACATCTTCACCATCTAGAGTAACGATGAGTCGAAGAACACCATGCATTGATGGGTGGTGAGGACCCATATTGACTATCATGAGGTCTTTTCTTGTAGCTGGTGCAGTCATAGGTTTTTCCCCATTCATTCTTCCATGAATTGCTGAAAGTGAAAAAAAAAAAGAAGTTCATCAAAATTTAAACGATCAAAAAGATTCTTCAAATTAACGAGTTTTTATCTCTCGAATATCCAACTGACCAATTATTTCTTTATAACGTACTCTATTTTTTTTTGACAAATAAGCCAATAGCCGTTGACGTTTTCCCAGAATTTTCCGTAGACCTCTTTGAGATAAATAGTCTTTTTTGTGCAATTCCAAATGTGAAGTAAGTCTCCGTATCTTATTGGTAAAACTGACTACTTGAAATTCAACAGACCCCCTGTTTTCTTTCTTTTCTTCTTGTGAAGTAACGGAAATGAATGAATTTTTGACCATAAAAGAATTTCCTCCTCCTTTTTTTACTTTACAGATATGTAATTTTATCGATCAGAAATAATAATGCCAGTAATTTGAATGTGATATACATAATGATCTTAATTTCTTTATCGACTCCTAATTTTATCAATTAAAATGAATTAATCAAATTGGATTCGAATAGGGATACAAAAGGATGGTACATTTTTGCATTCACAAAAGCGAATAATTTATATTTAAACCGAAAATGAAGAAGATTTTGTTGATTCAATTCACTTTTTATCTAATTGATACTTTATTGATGTATATTAGAATGGGATGTAAGACAAGGTATGTGTACATCTGTTTACTTTCATATACCATATATGGTATAGGATATATAGGAAAAATACGGTATTACCATTAACCAATTTTCAATCGTGGATACATACGTAGTCTTAACATATTGATACGACTGCCATTATTCGTATCAAACCAATAGCGATTCATACAAGCTAAATCTTCTAATCGATAATTCGGCCAAAGAAAGAACTTTAATTGAATTAATTCATTTTTATCACTATCAAGATGTTTACTTTCATCCAAAAATGGACTCCAGTTTTTTACGTTGTTCTCGTTACAAAATACCGGATTTCTATTCACACCATTTTTATTCGTTGAACTGAAACAAATTAAAATTCTCAATTCTCTACGACGTCTAGATGATAAAATATTTTCAGGAACAAGTAAATTCGAATGATTTTTATCTCTATTTCCAGTCATTCTTTGATGTTTTGAAATAGATTCATCAAAATTCTTCTTATCAACATATCCTCGTTCTCGATATCTTTGATTAATTTGGCGTTTACTCTTATGAACCAATGAAATACCTATGGTTTGATACATAATAAATTGTCCATCATTTTTTACAGACAGACGAACCGATTCGATAATCAATATCCCTTTTTTCATCAATTCTGTAAGAGGTAAATTCTTCTGAATCAGCATTATATTCAGACTCATTTCTCTTCTTTGAATAGCGGATATAGTAATTTTTCTTGGGTTTCTCAGTCTAAGCAGGAGACAATATACCTTAATATTATTGATCATTCTTTGATTCAAAGCATCGTCCCATCTCAATTGAAAAAGCAAATATCGTTTCAGGAAGAAATTTAGTTCTGCTTCCGTGTTGCTCTTGTATTGTTTTTTCGTTTTACGTTTTTTCATGTCTGATCGCGCATAATCTTCTTCAATATCTTTTTGTTGGTTTGAGAGAAGGGATCCAAGATTTCTTTGGTTTTGTGCATCTGAACCACGATCTCGTCGATCTGCGGGTTCTTTTTCTTCTTGATTTCGATTCTTTAATTCAAAAGATTTTTTTTCTTCATTCGATGGTATAAAAAAATTCCCTTTTGGCTTTCCATTGACGTTTTTATTTTCACTAACATTTTCATTTATATTCAAATTTAAAAGAAGTAATTTTCTTGGTATAATCCATGGTTTCATTTTATATGCATTATAAAGTAGCACAAATTCGGGGAAGAACCAAAGTTCCAGATTGGATATAGGACAATTTAGTATTTCTTCATTCATTCCCATCCAATCAAAAAAGATTTTTTTATGATTGGGTGGATTGATTTCTAGATCTTGATGAATTGTAAGATAAAAAAGACCTTTCTTATCAATTTTATCAATTATTGGGTAATTATTAGTTCCAATCTTAGTTTTTTTATTACTGTTGGAATCGATCTTGATCCAGGCCTCAATATTTACTTTTTTTCTAAGACAAAACTTGAGAATTTTCCAATCAAAATATTTTCTATCTGGATTTTTTTCCATATACATAATATCACCTCTTCCTAGATAATTATTGATAGGAATACCCCCCCATTTATCAACTAATTTGCCTTTAGGTGTGTTGTAATTATAAGAAATCTTTTGATTCGTAGTTACTTGTAATGGTGATCCATAAACAGAAATATATGAGTTCCTCTTAGTTTCATAATTAATAGATTGATATGATAAAAGATCATATTTAAAGTATTTTTGAAAATTATCTTTTTGATTCGATAATGAATATACTTCAGAATTTTTTTGTTTTTTGTAATAAAGTAATTGGTTTTTTTCATATGAATTCCATTTCTTTAAATCTTTCTTTTGAGCTGTACGACATTGATTGACTCTATTTCGCCATTTTTGTGGGATTAATCTAGACCATCTAATCTGAGATAAATCGTATTGATAATGACCTCTTAACCAGTTTTTCCATTGATTCGCTCCATAACTCCGAAATTTCTTATATCTTAATTCAGAATGAATTATTCCTTGTGTTCCAAAAGAATCCTTTATCTCATTCTTAAGAAAAAAAGATGTTCCGTGATATTGAAGAACAGATCTTAATTTATCCAAGTGGGTTTGGGATAAATTGTAAAATACATATGCTTGTGACAAGGCGGATAAGTCACAAAAAATCGGTGAATTCCTTTTACTATTACTAATATTATAAAGTGACTTTTTTATAGTCGAAATAAAGTGAATTGTATTTTGATTTGTTTTATTAATTCTTTCTTGATTTGTTTCATTAGTGTAAATGTATTTATCAATCATTTTTTTTGTTGATTCAAGAAAAAGTTGTATATTGATTTTGGGAATATTAATGATACACCGAAAGACATCTATGTAGATTCTTTCAATGAAAATTTTTATAAAATAATGTAATTTACTGATTAATCGAGCATTTCTTCTTTTTAATATTTGCCAAATATTTTTTAGTGATTCTAGTCTTTTGGCATTATAAGTTGTTTTGTTAGAATTAATATTTATTCCTGGAGTTACTTTTTTTTTGTCATTTGTAATTTTTTCTATTTGATTTCTAATTGTGCGTGTTCTATCAGTCAGATCCTTCAGTTTTTTTTCTGTCAGGGAATAATTTGTCCAATCTGTAGATCGAATTTGATTAAACGATTCATGAATTATCTGATTGTTGATTATCGAATCTTTTTCTTTTTTAGTTTCACTTAATTCATATACTTCTCTCAATCTAAATAACAGAATTTGATTTACTTTTGAAAGTACTTTTCTTATTCTTTTTATAAATAGAACACTTTTGATGACCCAATTTTTTGTTTCTTTTGAGACTGTTAGAAAAAAGTTTGTTCTTCCCTTTAAAACTCTTAAAACTAGAAAATATTTCTTTTTCAATTTTGTAATTTTTTTTTTGAGTTCTTTAAAAATGGGCTCAAAAAAAGAAGGTCTTTTTCGGGGAGAACCAAAAGGAAGTTCAGCTTCCATTCCCCAAACCGTTAAAAAACAAAAATCATCTTTTTTTTTTCTTTTTTTCATTAGATCTCTATGAGAGGTTTGCAGCTTAGATCTGTGCCAAGGTTTCAGACAGAAAGGAAATAGGATTTTTATCTGAATACCGTCTGTTAACCAATTTTTCGGAAATTCGGTTTCTGATAATTGAACACCATTATAGGTACATTTAACATGCATTTCTCTATTCCATTCCTGTAAATCCTTAGACCATTCAGGAAGTTGCAATAATAACATACGACCCATATTTTTAGCTACTATCAATAAAGGTAAAATAATATATTTTCTAAGAATCGATTGAGTTATTAACATAGAGCCTCTTATTACTTGTGCAAATGG